ATAACAGAGGAATAATTTGGATAAATAAGATTCACGGTCTACTTCTTATTAATGATTATCACGAATTTGAACAGACAATAGACGGATTGAGTAGAAAATTATTTTCAAGAGAAAAAAGAAAAGTACGTTCTTTATTTCCAGAACCCAAACGAGAGAAAATTGATTCAGAATATCGAATAAAAATTGTAAAATTTTTATTTGATGCAGTTCTAACGATTCCCAACGCTCAAACAATTAGAAAAAAATCTATTGGAATAAAAGAAATTAGTAAAACAGTTCCTCGGTGGTCATACAAATTAGTGTCTGATTTAGACAAAAAGGAGAGCGAAACCGACGAAAACGTGGCGGACGGTCCTGGAATTAGTACAAGAAACGCGAAACGAGTATTGATTTTTACTTATACTAATCCAAATACCGATACTTATACTAATAACAAATATAATAAGAATCTTGAGCAAAAAAAGGAAGTAAGGTTGAGACGCTATTCGCAACAATCGGATTTTCGTCGAGAACTAATCAAAGGCTCCATGCGCGCACAAAGACGCAAAACCGTTACTTGGGAACTGTTTCAAGCAAATGCCCATTCACCCCTTTTTTTGGACAGAATAAAGAAACCCTTTTATTTTTCTTTTGAGATTTCCGGACCGATGAAAGGAATTTTTCGAATTTTTAGAAATTGGATGTGGAAACAAAAAGACCAAAAACCGTCTGATTATACAAACGAAACACAAAAAAAAATTGATAAAAAAGAAGAATACAAAAGAAAAGAAAAAGTACGGATGAAAATAGCAGAAACCTGGGATAGCTTTTTATTTTCTCAAGCAATAAGGGGGTTTCTATTATTAACTCAATCGATTCTTAGAAAATATATTATATTACCTTCATTGATAATAGCTAAAAATCTCACTCGCATACTATTATTTGAATTGCCCGAGTGGTCCCAGGATTTAAAGGATTGGAAAAAGGAAATGCATGTTAAATGCACCTATAATGGTGTTCAATTATCCGAAACAGAATTTCCGGACAACTGGTTAACAGACGGTATTCAGATAAAGATCCTATTTCCTTTTTACCTAAAACCCCGGCGCAGATCTAAGCTACAATCCCTTCATAAGGATTCATTGAAAAAAATAAAAGGACAAGAAAGTGATTTTTGTTTTTTAACAGTTTGGGGAATGGAAACTGAACTTCCTTTCGGTTCTCCCCGAAAACGACGTTCATTTTTTGAACCCGTTTTGCAAGAATTCAAAAAAAAAATTCGAAAATGGAAAACTAAGTCTTTTATAGTTTTAAGAATTTTAAAAGAAAGAACAAAAATTTTCCGAAAAGTGGCAAAAGAAACAAACAAATGGGTCATCAAAAGCATTCGATTTCTAAAAGGAAGAATAAAAAAACTTTCAAAAAGAAAGCCAATTCGATTAATTAGATTGAGAGAAATGAGAGAAATAGAGGACTTGGGTGAAACTAAAAAAGATTCGATAAGGATAATCGGGAATCATACGATTCACGAATTGTCTATTCAAATTCGATCTATGCATTGGACAAATTTCTCACTAAGAGAAAAAAAAATGAAAGATCTAAGTAATAGAACAAACATAATCAGAAACCAAATAGAAAAAATTACAAAAGAGAAGAAAAAAGGATTGCTAACTCAAGAAATAAATATTAGTTCTAACAAAATAAGTTATCGTGCTAAAATATTAGAATCATCAAAAAAAATTTTGCAGATATTAAAAAGAAGAAATACTCGATTAATCCGTAAATCATATTTTTTTATAAAATTTTTGATTGAAAGGGTATACATAAACCTTTTTTTATCTATACTTAATATTCCAAGAATCTATGCAAAATTTTTTTTTGAATCAACAAAAAAAATTCAAATTATTGATAAAAACGTCCACAATCCCAATAATGAAGCAAATCAGGAAAAAATTAATAAAACAACTAAAAATACAATTCACTTTCTTTCGACTCTAAAAAAATCACTTTATAAGATTAGTAATAATAATAAGAATTCAAAGAATTTTTGGGATTTATCTTCTTTCTCACAATCACAAGCATATGTATTTTACAAATTATCCCAAACCCAAGTTATTAACTTTTATAATTTAAGATCTGTCCTTCACTATCACGGAACATCTCTTTTTCTTAAGAATGAACTAAAAGATTGTTTTGAAAAACAAGGAATATTTCATTATGAATTAAGACATAAACCTTTTTGGAATTTTGGAATGAATGAATGGCAAACCTGGTTAAGGAGTCATGATCAATATGATTTACCTAGGATTAGATGGCCTAGATTAGTACCACAAAAATGGCGAAATCGAGCGAATCAAGACTGTATGACTCAAAATAAAGATTTAAACATAAAAGATTCATATGAAAAAAACAGATTAACTCATTACCAAAAAGAAAAACAAAATCTTTTTGAAGCAGACCCATTACCGAATCAAAAATCGAATTTTCAAAAACACTATAGATATGATCTTTTATCATATAAATCTATTAATTATGACGATAAGAAAGACTCGTCTATTCATAGATCACTAGTCCAAGTAAAGAATGAAGAAGAAAGTTTTTATAATTACAACATAGGGAAAGGAAAATTATTTGGTATGCTGGGAAGTATCCCTATCAATAATTATCTAGGGGAAGACGATATTATGGATATAGATAAAATTTCGAATAGAAAATATTTTGATTGGAGAATTCTCAATTTTTGTCTTAGAAATAAGATCGATATTCAATCCTGGGTTGATATGGATACTGGTACCAACAGTAATCAAAATACTAAGATTGGGGCGGATAATTATCAAATAATTGATGAAATTAATAAGAAAGGTCTTTTTTATTTTACAATTCATCAAAATGAAGAAATTAAATCATCCAACCAAAAAGAGTTCTTTTTTGATTGGATGGGAATGAATAACAAAATACTAAATAGTCTTATATCAAATCGGGAGCTTTGGTTCTTCCCAGAATTTGTGCTACTTTTTAATGCATATAAAATGAAACCGTGGATCATACCAATCAAATTACTTCTTTTCGATTTTAATGGAAATGCAAATGGTAATAAAAAGAGAACTGGAAAGAAAAAGGAATATCTTTTTATATCATCGAATCAAAAAAAATATCTTGAATTAGGCAATGGAAGTCAAGAAGAAAAAGAAACCGCAAGCCAAGGAAATCCGAGATCAGATGCACAAAACCAAGTAAGTCTTGGATCAGTTCTCTCAAACCAAGAAAAAGATGTTGAAGAAAAGTATGCGGGATCTGACATGAAAAAACGTAGAAAGAAAAAGCAATACAAGAGCAACACAGAAGCAGAGCTTGATTTCTTACTAAAAAAATATTTTCATTTTCAGTTGAGATGGGATAATTCTTTAAATGAAAAGCTAATGAATAATATCCAAATCGATTGTCTCCTGCTCCGACTGATAAATCCAAGAGAAATTGCTATATCCTATATTCAAAGGGGAGAAATGCGTCTGGATATTTTGATGACTGAGAAGGATTTAACTCTTACCGAATTGATGAAAAAGGGAATAGTGATTATCGAACCGGCTCGTCTGTCTGTAAAAAATGATGGACAATTTTTTATATATCAAACCATAGGTATTTCATTGGTTCATAAGAATAAGCGCCAATTTAAATTGAATAAAAGATACCGAGAAAAAGGCTATGTTGATAAGCAAATTTTTGATGAATGTATTCCAAGGCATCAACTAAGGACTGGAACGAAAGACAAAAAGCATTATGATTTGCTTGTTCCTGAAAAGATTTTATTCCCTAAACGTCGTAGAGAATTGAGAACTCTAATTTGTTTCAATTCGAAGAATAGAAATGGTATGCGTAGTTACGTTTGGGATAAAAGCAAAGATCTTGCTCGAGAAAAAAAGAAATTCATTAACTTAAAGTTCTTTCTTTGGTCCAATTATCGATTAGAAGATTTAGTTTGTATGAATCGCTATTGGTTTAATACCAATAATGGTAGTCGTTTCAGTATGGTAAGGATACATATGTACCCACGATTGAAAATTCGTTAATACTATGTTTTTCCTATCTATGCTTACGGTGTGGGATATATGAAAACCCAGAGATGCACACATGCCTTATCTTACATTCCATTCTGATACATGATACCAATTTAATGGTATACATATCAATTAGATCTATAAATGAATCAACAGAATCTTTTTTTTAGATCTCAACTTTTCTCTTTTCCACAAATAGAACATCCTTTTGGATCCCTAATCAAATTGCAAATTGAATTGATTTTTGGTTGATTTTAGAGGAAGTTGATAACGAACGTAAGATTGTTGTGTATATCAAATTCAAATGACTAGCATTATTATTACTGATCAGTAAAATTCATATAAAAAAAAAGGAGGGAGGAGATTTCGTTTTATGGTAAAAAATTCATTCATCTCAATTAGTTTTCAAGAAAAAAGAGAAGAAAACTGCGGGTCTGTTGAATTTCAAGTATTCAGGTTCACCAATAAGATACGAAGACTTACTTCACATTTGGAATTGCACAGAAAAGACTATTTATCTCAGAGAGGTCTACGGAAAATTCTGGAAAAACGCCAACGGTTGCTATCGTATTTGTCAAAGAAAAATAGAGTACGTTATAAAGAATTAATTAGTCAGTTGAATATTCGGGAGTCAAAAAATCGTTAATTTGAAATACAGTTTTGAAATATTTGATTTATTAGATTTTGAAGATTGATGAACTTCTTTTTGTTTTCAACAATTCATGCTAAGAATGAATCGAGGAAAAACCTATGAATATACTAGCTACTGGGAAAGACCTTATGGTAGTCAATATGGGCCCTCACCACCCATCAATGCACGGTGTTCTTCGTCTCATCGTTACTCTAGATGGTGAAGATGTTATTGACTGTGAACCAATATTGGGTTATTTACACAGAGGGATGGAAAAAATTGCGGAAAACCGAACAATTATACAATATCTGCCTTATGTAACACGTTGGGATTATTTAGCTACTATGTTCACAGAAGCAATAACTGTAAATGGACCAGAACTGTTGGGAAATATTCAAGTACCTAAAAGGGCCAGCTATATCAGAGTAATTATGTTGGAGTTGAGTCGTATAGCTTCTCATCTGTTATGGCTTGGCCCTTTTATGGCAGATATTGGTGCACAGACTCCTTTCTTCTATATTTTCAGAGAAAGAGAATTAGTATATGATCTATTCGAAGCTGCCACCGGTATGAGAATGATGCATAATTATTTTCGTATCGGAGGAATAGCAGCTGATTTACCTCATGGCTGGATAGATAAATGTTTGGATTTCTGTGATTATTTTTTAACAGGGGTTGTTGAATATGAAAAACTTATTACGCGAAACCCTATTTTTTTAGAACGCGTTGAAGGAGTAGGCATTATTGGTGGAGGAGAAGCAATAAATTGGGGTTTGTCAGGACCAATGCTACGAGCGTCTGGACTCGAATGGGATCTTCGTAAAGTCGATCATTATGAGTGTTACGACGAATTTGATTGGGAGGTACAGTGGCAAAAAGAAGGGGATTCATTAGCCCGTTATTTAGTCCGAATGGGTGAAATGAGGGAATCCATAAAAATTATTCAACAAGCTTTGGAAGGAATTCCGGGGGGGCCCTATGAGAATTTAGAAATCCGATGCTTTGATAGAGAAAACAACCCAGAATGGACTGATTTTGAAGATCGATTCATTAGTAAAAAACCCTCTCCTACTTTTGAATTGCCGAAACAAGAACTTTATGTGAGAGTCGAAGCCCCAAAAGGAGAATTGGGAATTTTTCTGATAGGAGATCAAAGCGGTTTTCCTTGGAGATGGAAAATTCGCCCACCAGGTTTTATCAATTTGCAAATTCTTCCGCAGTTAGTTAAAAGAATGAAATTGGCTGATATTATGACGATACTAGGTAGTATAGATATCATTATGGGAGAAGTTGATCGTTGAAATGCTAATTGATACAACAGAAGTACAAGATATCAATTCTTTTTCCAGATTGGAATCCTTAAAAGAGGTCTATGGGATCATATGGATGCTTGTTCCTATTTTCACGCCTGTATTGGGAATCACAATAGGTGTACTCGTAATTGTGTGGTTAGAAAGAGAAGTATCCGCAGGAATACAACAACGTATTGGGCCTGAATACGCCAGCCCGTTGGGAATTCTTCAAGCTTTAGCCGATGGGACAAAACTACTTTTGAAAGAGAATCTTCTTCCATCTAGAGGAAATACTCGGTTATTCAGTATTGGACCATCTATAGCAGTCATATCAATTCTACTAAGTTATTCAGTAATTCCTTTTAGTTATCACCTTGTTTTAGCTGATTTCAATATCGGTATTTTTTTATGGATTGCCATTTCAAGTATTGCTCCTATTGGACTTCTTATGTCAGGATATGGATCAAATAATAAATATTCCTTTTTAGGTGGTCTACGAGCTGCTGCTCAATCGATTAGTTATGAAATACCATTAACTTTATGTGTTTTATCAATATCTCTACGTGCGATTCGTTAAAACAGAAACTTTTCTTTTCCCTATGCTTTTCCTTCGAGAAAAAAAAGAAATTAAATAGATATCTTCATCTTTTTATTCATTTATTTCTTCTTTAGGTTAATAAAATTAATTAGGTAGTTATATATGAGTGAAAGAAAACAACTTCCAAATTCGCAGTAAAAGTGGATTGAATCTCATTTCCTGTGTACAAGAGTTAAGCCGAAGTAAACAAACATGGAAGAGGCCCTTTACCCCAAGATTGGTTGATTGGTCATCCTGGCTTGAAGCGGGCTCAAAGGATCAACCCTAGGGAGTTTTCACTATCGTTTGTATGTATTACAATACAGATATTACAAAACGGGGGATTAAAAAAAAGATGAGTGGGTAGGAAGGAACACCAAAAAACACACAAAGGATTAGTAATGGAGATTATGTAAATTATCTAAAAGGATACTTCTGCATACCATAAAAAGAATACTAACTGGGGCTTTAAATTAGTAGAAATGATCAGGCAGTACTCCCCACAATTCCGATCCAGAGTATGCTCCTATCCACCGATTAAAGAAATGACTATCGGGAACGAAATAATCCTTTACCCTTTTTTAAGCCCCCTTTTCTCAGAATGAAGAAGAGGAACAAAAAAAAATAGAAAAAATACAATTCCAATAGAAACAAAAGAGATCTTTTTATTCTTTCTTTCATATATTCATAGAAATCAAATTCCTGTCCTGATTCATGAACTAATGTAATGCTTAATTCTTTTTCGTAATCGAAAATAAAATGATGGGTTGAAATATCTATTGATATTTATACAAGGAGTATTTTATTCAAGGATTGATTAAGTTATTACTCAAGACAGAAAAATTGAAATTCGTAAAGGATGAGATCAATTCAGAAATACTCTTTATTTTTGATTTATTTTTATAGCAGACAGAATTCCATTGGTATAATTGGGGACCTTCCAATAGATTTTCACTCTATCTATTCGATAACCATATCAAGATAACTAATACTGGCTCGGTCCTTACATTTATTTGTGGCCCTGAGGAGCCGTATGAGGTGAAAATCTCATGTACGGTTTTGTAATAGCGATGGGAACAGTAATGTTATCACCGACTATGATTATCTAACAGTTCAAGTACAGTTGATATAGTTGGCGCGCAGTCAAAATATGGTTTTTTGGGATGGAATTTGTGGCGTCAACCCATAGGGTTTATGGTTTTTCTAATTTCTTCCCTAGCGGAATGCGAGAGATTGCCTTTTGATTTACCAGAAGCCGAAGAAGAATTAGTAGCAGGTTATCAAACCGAATATTCAGGGATCCGATTTGGTTTATTTTACGTTGCTTCTTATCTAAATCTATTAGTTTCCTCTTTATTTGTAACAGTTCTTTACTTGGGTGGTTGGAATCTTTCCATTCCGTACATATTTGTTCCGGAGCTATTTGAAATAACTAAAGCGGATGGAATTTTTGGAACGACAATTGGTATCTTTATTACATTAGCTAAAACTTATTTGTTCTTGTTCATTCCTATCACAACAAGATGGACTTTACCTAGATTAAGAATGGACCAACTCTTAAATCTTGGCTGGAAATTTCTTTTACCTATTTCTCTCGGTAATCTATTATTAACAACTTCTTCCCAACTCCTTTCACTCTAAAGAAAAAAGGAATACGATATTTGCGACTTGTCTCAAACAAGAGAAAGAAAGAAAATAAAATTATTCATAACTATTCACGATATGTTCCCTATGGTAACTGGGTTCATCAATTATGGTCAACAAACAGTACGGGCTGCAAGGTACATTGGTCAAAGTTTCCTAATTACCTTATCCCAAGCAAATCGTTTACCTGTAACTATTCAATATCCTTATGAAAAATTAATCACATCGGAGCGTTTCCGCGGTCGAATCCATTTTGAATTTGATAAATGTATTGCTTGTGAAGTATGTGTTCGTGTATGTCCTATAGATCTGCCAGTTGTTGATTGGAAATGGGAAACAGATATTCGAAAGAAACGATTGTTTAATTACAGTATTGATTTTGGAATTTGTATTTTTTGTGGTAATTGCGTTGAGTATTGTCCAACAAATTGTTTATCAATGACTGAAGAATATGAACTCGCTACGTACGACCGTCACGAATTGAATTATAATCAAATTGCTTTAGGTCGTTTACCAATATCAATAATTGACGATTTTACAATTCGAACAATTGGGAATTCGTCTCAAAGAAAAAAGGGGTAAACCTCTTGATTAAAGAGTAATTGCAAAGTACTAAGGTTTCTTTTTGGTAGAAAGGGATAAGGGCTTTCTCGTTGCTTGGTCAATAATTACAAATCCCAACTATTGATTGAGTTCTGAGAAGTATGACTTAATTTGTATTGAAAGTCTATTAATATAATATCTCGATAATTTTTTTGAAATATATAGTTTCAATTTCAAACTGCCGTTTAGAATACAGAAAAGAGCGAAATTGACCCAATAACTAGACCCCCATTAACTCACACTTATTAGATTAGAATTTAATTCAATTGGGAATGTCTCATAAAAAAAAAATTCCTGGTCGGTTCAATAAGGTCATGAAAAACATTTCGATTTATTTATCTCTTATTTTAATATAATGGATTTGCCTGGACCACTACATGATTTTCTTTTAGTTTTTCTGGGATCGGGTCTTATAGTAGGAGGTCTGGGAGTAGTATTACTTACCAACCCAATTTATTCTGCCTTTTCATTGGGATGGGTTCTTGTTTGTATATCCTTATTCTATATTCTATCAAATTCCCATTTTGTAGCTGCTGCACAGCTTCTTATTTACGTGGGGGCTGTAAATGTTTTAATCATATTTGCTGTAATGTTCATGAATGGTTCAGACTATTCTAAAGATTTTCATTTTCATCTTTGGACTATTGGGGATGGGATTACTGCCCTAGTCTGTACAAGTATTTTTTTTTCACTAATCACTACTATTCTAGATACGTCGTGGTATGGGATTATTTGGACTACCCGATCCAACCAGATTATAGAGGAAGATTTGATAAGTAATAGTCAACAAATTGGTATTCATTTATCAACGGACTTTTTTCTTCCATTTGAACTGATTTCGATAATTCTTTTAGTTGCTTTGATAGGTGCAATTGCCGTGGCTCGTCAGTAAAAAATCTTTATAACTAGGAACAGAAATCAAAATTCAACCTTTTTTTGTGTTATCAACATCCATTTCCCTGAAATTCGATTTGAATACTGTTCGGTTCATGTATAAAATAGAAATTTGATTAGTCGCCCTATTCGATCTATTACCAATATCTTGTTTTGTTCGGTACTTGTTATATTCTAAGCAATCGAATCACTTGAATTATTGTTCATATTGAAATGAATCGCAATTGGTACGGAGTTGGTCAATGATACTCGAGCATGTACTTGTTTTGAGTGCCTATTTATTTTCTATCGGTATCTATGGATTGATCACGAGCCGAAATATGGTTCGGGCCTTGATGTGTCTTGAACTTATACTAAATGCAGTTAATCTAAATTTCGTAACATTTTCTTATTTTTTTGATAGTCGTCAATTAAAAGGAGATATTTTCTCAATTTTTGTTATAGCTATTGCAGCCGCTGAAGCAGCTATTGGATCGGCTATTGTTTCGTCAATTTATCGTAACAGAAAATCGACTCGTATCAATCAATCGACTTTGTTGAATAAGTAGTATTTCGAAATCATAATATTCATCAATTCGAATTATCCTATATAATTAGAATACGTCGTAACCTCAATCATGTTTGCGAAAACATAAGAAATCAAAGTATCTTTATTCCCTATTAGTATTATGAGTTGATCCAGAAGTGGATTGATTAGAAAAATTCTGGTAAATCATTGATTCATCTGGTCTTTAAATATATCGGCTATTTCCAACTTTACTAGATCGAAACTTTATGAGTTCAAAAATTGATAGATCCAATGTCACATTCAGTAAAGATTTATGATACATGTATAGGGTGTACTCAATGTGTCCGCGCCTGCCCCACAGATGTATTAGAAATGATACCTTGGGACGGATGTAAAGCTAAGCAAATTGCTTCTGCTCCAAGAACAGAGGACTGTGTTGGTTGTAAGAGATGTGAATCCGCCTGTCCAACGGATTTCTTGAGTGTTCGAGTTTATTTATGGCATGAAACAACTCGAAGCATGGGTCTAGCTTATTGATATTGAGACGTTTCAGAAAACCCCACTTAAATCCATTTCGAATCCATTTTCTTTTTTTTTACCGATTACCGACAAAAACCCGTACTCTAAAAAGAAAAAACCAAATAAGAAGAAATTCGATTTTAGAGTACGGGTTTTTCTGGTCCAAGTGTATCTTGTCTTTACCACGAATTATTTTCCTTGGTTAACAATAATTGTAGTTTTTCCGATAGCCGCGGGTTCTTTAATTTTCTTCCTCCCCCATAGAGGAAATAAGGTGACTAGGGGGTATACTATATATATCTGCGTCTTAGAACTCCTTTTAACGACCTATGCGTTCTGTTATCATTTCCAGTTCGACGATCCATTAATCCAGCTAGCAGAGGATTATAAATGGATCAATTTTTTTGATTTTTACTGGAGATTGGGAATAGATGGACTTTCCTTAGGACCTATTTTACTGACAGGATTTATCACCACTTTAGCTACTTTAGCGGCTCGGCCAGTTACTCGGAATTCCCGATTATTCCATTTCCTGATGTTAGCAATGTACAGCGGTCAAATAGGATCATTTTCTTCTCGAGACCTTTTACTTTTTTTCATCATGTGGGAGTTAGAATTAATTCCCGTTTATCTACTTCTATCCGTGTGGGGGGGGAAAAAACGTCTTTATTCAGCTACAAAGTTTATTTTGTACACTGCGGGAGGATCCATTTTTCTATTAATAGGAGTTTTGGGTATCGGTTTATATGGTTCCAATGAGCCAATATTAAATTTGGAAACATTAGCTAATCAATCGTATCCCGCGGAACTGGAAATAATATTTTATATTGGGTTTCTTATTGCTTTTGCTGTCAAATCACCGATTATACCCTTCCATACGTGGTTACCAGACACCCATGGAGAGGCGCATTACAGTACTTGTATGCTTCTAGCCGGAATCTTATTAAAAATGGGAGCATATGGGTTGATTCGGATCAATATGGAACTATTACCGCACGCTCATTCTATATTTTCTCCCTGGTTGATGATAGTAGGTACAATGCAAATAATTTATGCAGCTTCAACATCTCCTAGCCAACGGAATTTAAAAAAAAGAATAGCTTATTCCTCCGTATCTCATATGGGTTTTATAATTATAGGGATTGGGTCGATAACCGATACGGGACTCAACGGAGCCATTTTACAAATAATTTCTCATGGGTTTATTAGCGCTGCACTTTTTTTCTTGGCAGGAACGAGTTATGATAGAATACGTCTTGGTTATCTTGACGAAATGGGCGGATTGGCTATCCCAATTCCAAAAATATTCACCATATTCAGTATCTTATCGATGGCTTCCCTTGCATTACCGGGCATGAGTGGTTTTGTTGCGGAATTGATAGTATTTTTTGGAATAATTACCAGCCAAAAATACTTGTTAATGCCAAAAATACTAATTACTTTTGTAATGGCAATTGGAATGATATTAACTCCTATTTATTCATTATCTATGTCACGGCAAATGTTCTATGGGTACAAGCTATTTAATGCTCAAAACTCTTATTTTTTTGATTCCGGACCCCGGGAGTTATTTGTTTTGATATCTATCCTTCTACCCGTAATAGGTATTGGTATTTATCCGGATTTCGTTCTCTCCCTATCAGTGGACAAGGTCGAAGCTATTCTATCTAATTTTTTTTATAGATCGTTTTCATGAATAAAAAAAATCAAAAACCAATCCTACGTCCTCTGCTTTTTTAAATTGGTCGTTGTCCAATGAAAAAAGAAGTATTTTTTCGTGTCTTAAGTTTAAATTAACTAAAAAAGAATAAGAATAAATAAGTCAACAATAAATAACTAAATTTGAATTGTAACCAGACACCTTATGGCCTTTGTGAGAACCTTTTGAATCAAGTAGTGTAGTGATTCAAAAGGTTCTCGGCAGCGTCCACTAAGTTTCGTTTCTATATTTGCACTGTCCTATGTTTGTATTCATCAGTCCATTTCCTTTCTTCAATTCAACAATTCAATTAGATGTTAATTAAATGAACCATAACTATGTAACCCGATTCCTAATAGATTGACCCCGAAGTAGCATATCCAAATTATAAGAAAACCCATAGAAGCCACAATTGCCGAATTTACACCTTCCCAATTTGGATTTGTTCGCGTATGTAAATAAATCCCGAATATAGTCCAAGTAATAAATGCCCAAGTTTCCTTTGGATCCCAATTCCAATATGATCCCCATGCCTCATTAGCCCATACTGCTCCCGAAAGAATACCTATGGTTAAAAAGATAAATCCTAGACTAATAATACGATAACTCCACTGATCCAATTGTTGAATCAATTGATACCCATAATAATTTCTAGCAGAAAGAAAATAAGGAAAAGAAGTGTTTAGTAAACCATTGTTTTTTTCATTCAGGTATTGGATTTCACCAAAGGAAAATGACTCATTTACATTTAATAAATTATTTCTTTTATCAAAAATCCTTATAATTTTTCGAAATGTAATGACTAGACGAGCTGTGGATAATAATGAGCCACATAAAAGAGCTGCATAACCTAATACCATCATACTTACGTGCATCATTAACCACTGGGCTTGTAGAGCAGGTACTAATATTCCGGATTGATGCATTTTGGTTAAAAACCCCGAAGTAGCAAAACCCTGGGTAAAAATAGCGCTTGGCGCGGTTATGGCGCTTAACTGATTTTTATGTTTTTTAAAATAGAAAATCCTATGAATAATAGAGAAACTCCATGAAAGAAAGATTAATGATTCATATAAATCACTTAATGGGAAATGCCCCGAATAAATCCAACGAGTGACTAATAATCCTGTTAGACAGACAAAGGTAGCAATCATCCCTTTTTCTAATGAATCATATAGTCCTATGATTTCATCGACTAATAAGGTTATCAACTGAATTGTAATTCCAATCGAAACGACCGAAAAGGATATATGAGTTAATATATGCTCTAATGTTGAAAATATCATAAATAAAAATCAAATTAAAAGGGAGAGTCTTTCAAGTATACGGAATGGAAATCAGAAGTTAAATTCATTATAGGGCTTTTTGCATATCTTTTTATCTTTTATAAGATGCTCTGCCGCCACTCGGACTCGAACCGAGATGCTCTAGCACTGCTTCCTAAGAGCAGCGTGTCTACCGATTTCACCATAGCGGCTTGCTCGAAATCATAATAACCTATTTTTACTTAATCGTCGAGATTGAAAGAGTCAATTTCAATGAAATCCTTTTTAGGAAGCATTCCAATTGATGAATAAAAACTTGTTGAAATAGAGATGGAAAGAGTCCCTCGTTTGCCGTCTTATTTAATTATTTAAGGTTTCAGCTTTATTTAACTTAACAATAGATTAACTTAACAATAGAAGTTTTCATAGTTTCTGTTTTCATAAAATCAAATTGTTATAACTCAAGAGTTATTACTTCAATCCAGGAAAAAACGAAAATATGATTTTTCTTTTTTATGTTTTTATGAATCACAATTTCAGCGCAACATCCACCAATTCAAAAAGGATTTATTTAATTTGCATAACTTTTGTGTTGTCGTAATCCTTATCGTTAGGTTTTTTTATTTGAATTTTGGTTCTCCTTTATTAAAATGAAACCAATTAGGTATTGGGCTGGACATATCATAGAAAAAAATTTCTATTTCTATCGTGTAATTGTACCCTGCTTCAAAAAATTCTTTCTAAATTCGAATTCTAAAGGTATAGATTTTTTGATTGATCATCCATCTTCCCTTTCAAATATAGCAAATATAGGATTTTTTTGATGACGTAAAATTGTCACCCTATTCGTATATAATGTCTGCTTAAATAGGCAAAAGTGCTTTTCCCTTTTGGAGGTAAAGTGTGGTGGATATGGTATATAGAGTGATTCCTAAAAGAGAGTGATTCATAAAGTTAGAAAAAAGGTTTTCTACTTATAGTTTCAACAACCCATTGACTTTGCCTAAAGATTTTAGATCCCCTCTTCTATAGCATAATTAGAAAAAGAAAAGTAAAAAAAAAAAAAGACAACACCCTTATTGTTATGTTATTTAGAAAGTTGTTGTGTTATTTAGTTATTTATAAGGGGGTGGGGTGATGGGGAAAATAAGAATCCCCATCCTGTGAATGAAAAACATATTTCAATAACTCATTAAAAAAGGGTTGAAACTTTTGATTTTGTTTTTATTCTTTTTTTTTTTTTTCAAATTCCAAAACAAAAGAAGGACCAAACCCCCTTTTTTTAGAATTCAGTAGACAAATTCATCGGTTCAAAACATTAGTGAATGGAAATCCTTACTTACTTTTTTTTTATTTCTATTTTTCTATTCTAGAATATATATTCAAAAGTAGAGTCTAAATTAGAAACGAAATTAACTCATTTTTCGAATCAGGCTGATTCAGATTATTCCGACGTTTTATTAGTTATTTGTCGTACAAAAAAACTTTTTGAATTCCCCGTGGAAAGGGATTTCGCTAACGAAAAAGCTTTCAACGCTGCCCAATATCCCCCCCTTTTCCACCTATTTTTACGAATACGCTTTTTTAATATAGAAGTACGCTTTTTTGGAACTGCCATTCGCAAACTAAAGGATTATTCATTGCTAAAATTGGATGTGAAAGACATCTATTGTTTGAAACAAATCATTTTTTATTTTGACTATTCTTTTATTTTGACTATTCATTTAATTATCTGTCTATTTATTCTCTAAATTATACTACCTTTAGAACAAAAAATAAATAGAAATATGTGAAAATAGAATCAAATAGTACTAGAACAAAAAAGAAAAACAATATGATATAGAATTTTTTCCATTTCTATTCCATACAATATCCGCGACAGAACAATTCTTATTTCGAAGTTATTGGTGGTGTCTTTCTTTATATCCCGGATCCGTATTCAAATTGATATCTCTAGGCTGTATTCTGCCATATAATATAAATCGAATTGAATTGGTTGAAGTTGATAAAAAAAGCAAAAGTCTTTCCCTTTCTATCTCTGTCTAGTTTCGGCATGCTACATTTATAGATGAAAAATACATCACCCAAGTTTAAGAGACCTTACCGAATAAAAAAAAAAAATTAATCTTTTTTTTCTAGTAATAGGCTCTTAATTTTTCTAGTAATAGGCTCTTAAATGGCATTTATTGGAATGGAAGACAATCAATCAGTTCCGAAATGAACTAGTTAATGGTTCTGAATAAACAAATTCAAATACCCAGTTCTTTTTTTATTGGGGAAAACTCTGGGACATCCTATGATTTATATCAAAATGAATACTTTTTTTGGTGTTCTTGATTGATGTACATAAATTATTGTAATAGGGACTAATAATTGAAATCTGAATTTGTTCCATCTTCATAAAAATCTTACTTAGTATAATACTGAGTATAAAAAAAATTATTTATTTTTTACTAGTAACTTAGTTATATCACTAGTAACTTAGTTATATCCTTCGACCGCTCTGAACTTTGAATATTTTTGACGTATTTGGGAAAGATTCAAAATAACTACCAATAGAAAATTCTTTTTTTACTACCTTCATTTTTTTTATTAATCCCTTGCAAAAGAGATAAGAGCTGGTGAATCAGAAACAATTAATTAATTAAGAATAAAAACACAAGTTATTATTATTTTTTTTATGGAACATACATATCAATATTCCTGGATCATACCTTTCGTTCCACTTCCAGTTCCTATGTTAATAGGAGTGGGACTTCTACTTTTTCCGACAGCAACAAAAAATCTTCGCCGTATGTGGGCTTTTCCTAGTATTTTATTGTTAAGTATAGTTATGATTTTTTCGGTCGATCTAGCTATTCATCAAATACATAGCAGTTGTATCTATCAATACGTATGGTCTTGGACCATCAATAATGATTTTTCTTTAGAGTTCGGACATTTTATTGATCCACTTACTTCTATTATGTCAGTATTAATCACTACAGTTGGAATTCTGGTTCTTATTTATAGTGATAATTATATGTCTCATGATCAAGGATATTTGAGATTTTTTGCTTATATGACTTTTTTCAATACTTCAATGTTAGGATTAGTTACAAGTTCGAATTTAATACAAATTTATATTTTTTGGGAATTGGTTGGAATGTGTTCTTATCTATTAATAGGGTTTTGGTCCACCCGCCCTATTGCGGCCAGTGCTTGTCAAAAAGCGTTTGTAACAAATCGTGTAGGGGATTTTGGTTTATTATTAGGAATCTTAGGTCTTTATTGGATAACGGGTAGTTTCCAATTGCGGGATTTGTTCGAAATATTCAATAACTTGATTTATAATAATGAGGTTAACCTTTTATTTGTTACTTTGTGTGCCTTTCTATTATTTGCCGGTGCGGTTGCTAAGTCCGCACAATTTCCCCTTCATGTATGGTTACCTGATGCCATGGAAGGCCCTACTCCTATTTCGGCTCTTATCCATGCTGCTACTATGGTAGCGGCCGGAATTTTTCTTGTAGCTCGTCTTCTTCCGCTTTTCATAGTCATACCGTACATAATGAATCTAATATCTTTGATAGGTCTAATAACAGTATTATTGGGAGCTACTTTAGCTCTTGCTCAAAAAGATATTAAGAGAAGTTTAGCTTATTCTACAATGTCTCAATTGGGTTATATGATGTTAGCTTTAGGTATGGGGTCTTATCGAGCCGCTTTATTTCATTTGATTACTCATGCTTATTCGAAAGCCTTGTTGTTTTTAGGATCCGGATCAATTATTCACTCAATGGAAGCTATTGTTGGCTATTCTCCAGATAAAAGTCAGAATATGGTTCTTATGGG